TTTATTTAGTTCTACATTCCCTGCCCTTATTATAATTATATATACTCACTTAGATATACTTAGTATAATTATATACGAATTATAATGAAATTATAATGATTATATAATATCTTTATAACCATATAACAGGTAAAAATATTAATATAACAAGAAATAACAGGTACAAATATTAAATTGAGGTACCCATTTTATGACAACTTTCAACAACTTACCCTCTATTTTTGTGCCTTTAGTGGGCCTAGTTTTTCCGGCAATTGCAATGGCTTCTTTATCTCTTCATGTTCAAAAAAACAAGATTCTTTAGATCCGATGGGGCAAAATCTCATCTATTTTTTTTTTCCCAGACTTAGGCTTGGATCATAACATGGATATCTATTTAGTAGAATATGGTATAACATGTGGCTGCCTCCGAACAGAAATGATAAATGAAAGAGTTCGTATGCATATGTAAACATGATATATGGGAAAATGAATTATAGCTATTTGAAAATAGATCGGGTTGGGGCGGGGGTCTGAAATAAATGTAAAGTCAATCTATCTATATGTAGATATCTATAGGGGATATATGAAAGGGATGCTATTATTTTAGATTTAACCAATTCGATGAATTACTCCTAAAGTTTCGCGTCAGAATAGTGCTAGTTGATGAGAGTTACTTCGGAAACAAAAAAAAGTAAAGTCAAATTTAATTGGGTTATTCTCCCAATTCCAATAAAATGCAACTGGATCTATTATGAGTTGGCGATCAGAACATATATGGATAGAACTTATAGCGGGGTCTCGAAAAACAACTAATTTCTGCTGGGCCTTTATCCTTTTTTTAGGTTCATTAGGGTTCTTATTGGTTGGAACTTCCAGTTATCTTGGCAGGAATTTGATATCTTTATTTCCGTCTCAGCAAATAATTTTTTTTCCACAAGGGATTGTGATGTCTTTCTATGGGATCGCAGGTCTCTTTATTAGCTCCTATTTGTGGTGCACAATTTCGTGGAATGTAGGTAGTGGTTATGATCGATTCGATAGAAAAGAAGGAATAGTGTGTATTTTTCGTTGGGGATTTCCTGGAAAAAATCGTCGCATCTTCCTCCGATTCCTTATGAAAGACATTCAGTCCATCAGAATAGAAGTTAAAGAGGGTATTTATGCTCGTCGTGTCCTTTATATGGAAATCAGAGGCCAGGGGGCCATTCCCTTGACTCGTACTGATGAGAATTTAACTCCACGAGAAATTGAGCAAAAAGCTTCTGAATTGGCCTATTTCTTGCGCGTACCAATTGAAGTATTTTGAAATGAACTGAAGAATGAATGCTTTCTTAGCCGGAGGTCAAAAACTCAAGAATCCCCTTTTTTCTTTCTATAGCATAATTTAACTATAGTTTCTTCAGAACGCTGATTCGAACCAAAGCAGACATATACAGAACAATTCTAAAACGAAACTTTTTTTGTTTTCGCAAAAATGTTCTTTTATGCGTATGTAAATCCACTCAACTTTTTCAGTAACAAAACAAGTAACAAATCGAAGATTTATCTCATAGATCAAAACATTTTGAAATAAGACTAAAGAATTTCTCTTTTTTATTTTCATTATTTGGAATTGATACGTTAGATACAATACGGATAGATCATATCTTGTAAATTATCTTTCTTTTGTCAATCGACGTTTCTTTTTATCCTTTTTTGTGCTCTTTAATGAAAGCAAACAATTGGACCGCTTATAACGATAACCTTTCTGTCTTCTTTTTCTTTTGCCACTCATTTTTGATCATCGCAATATTCTTCATAAAGTTCTCTCAATCGAAATTTTTTTTTTTTGAACTATTTGATATTTTGATAGATAGAAAGAAAGGGGGTTCTTTCGTCTCGAACTCCGCATAATATTCATTATTTGAAGTGGCTCTTTCGGGCATTCATCGAAAAGAGGAAATTGCTTCGAATTTGAGCAATTGAGACATCTAGAAACTTTTTTTTCTTTATTCGAATTTGAAGTGTACTCTTTCTTATTCTATTTCTGTATTCTTTCTAAATTCAAGGGCTAACCACTGAATTACAAATAAAAAAAGGGGAATAGATTCACAGGCTCGATGCCTTGTAATAGAACTTATGCTTGATAGAAATATTAGATCGTATAGAGTCGACAAATGAGGTGGGTTCATTCAAAATTCACAGACGAAAAAATGGCAAAAAAGAAAGCATCCATTCCCCTTCTATATTTTGCATCTATAGTATTTTTACCCTGGTGGATCTCTCTCTCATTTAATAAAAGTCTGGAATCTTGGGTTACTGATTGGTGGAATACTAAGCAATCCGAAACTTTTTTGAATGATATTCAAGAAAAGAGTATTCTAGAAAAATTCATAGAATTAGAGGAACTCTTCTTGTTGGACGAAATGATAAAGGAATACCCGGAAACACATCTACAAAAGTTTCCTATCGGAATCCACAAAGAAACGATCCAATTGATCAAGATGCACAATGAGGATCGTATCCATACGATTTTGCACTTCTCAACAAATATAATCTGTTTCCTTATTCTAAGTGGTTATTCTATTCTAGGTAATGAAGAACTTTTTATTCTTAATTCTTGGGTTCAAGAATTCCTATATAACTTAAGTGACACAATAAAAGCTTTTTCTATTCTTTTATTAACGGATTTATGTATAGGATTCCATTCACCCCACGGTTGGGAACTAATGATTGGCTCTGTCTATAAAGATTTTGGATTTACTCATAACGATCAAATTATATCTGGTCTTGTTTCCACTTTTCCAGTCATTCTAGATACAATTTTTAAATATTTAATTTTCCGTTATTTAAATCGGGTATCTCCGTCACTTGTAGTGATTTATCATTCAATGAATGACTGAAAAATGATCCACTGATCCAATTATAATGTTTGTATAATGTTTGTTACTTTGTACATAAGCAAAACATTCAAAAATTTACTTATTCTTTCTACCTATCCGGAGGAATTAGGATTTTTGCTATATTCCAGTAAAATTATTTCAGTAAATAGCAGCATTATGGATAGGGAACTATACTAGCAACCTACCTAATTTTATTGTAGAAATTTTCGGGATCAACGATTGGACCATGCAAACTAGAAATACCCTTTCTTGGATAAAGGAAGAGATTACTCGATTCATTTCCGTATCGCTTATGATATATATAATAAGTCGGACATCCATTTCAAATGCATATCCTATTTTTGCACAGCAGGGTTATGAAAATCCACGAGAAGCGACTGGCCGTATTGTATGTGCCAATTGCCATTTAGCTAATAAGCCCGTGGATATTGAGGTTCCACAAGCGGTACTTCCTGATACTGTATTTGAAGCAGTTGTTCGAATTCCTTATGATATGCAACTGAAACAAGTTCTTGCTAATGGTAAAAAAGGGGCTTTGAATGTGGGGGCTGTTCTAATTTTACCCGAGGGGTTTGAATTAGCCCCCCCCGACCGTATTTCGCCCGAGATGAAAGAAAAGATAGGCAATCTGTCTTTTCAGAGCTATCGTCCCACTAAAAAAAATATTCTTGTGATAGGTCCTGTTCCCGGTCAGAAATATAGTGAAATCACCTTTCCTATTCTTTCCCCGGACCCCGCTACTAAGAAAGATGTTCACTTCTTAAAATATCCCATCTACGTAGGCGGGAACAGGGGAAGGGGTCAGATTTATCCCGACGGGAGCAAGAGTAACAATACAGTTTATAATGCTACAGCAGCAGGTATAGTAAGCAAAATCATACGAAAAGAAAAGGGGGGGTACGAAATAACCATAGCGGATGCATCGGATGGACGTCAGGTGGTTGATATTATACCTCCAGGACCAGAACTTCTTGTTTCAGAGGGTGAATCTATCAAACTTGATCAGCCATTAACGAGTAATCCTAATGTGGGTGGATTTGGTCAGGGGGAGGCGGAAATAGTACTCCAAGATCCATTACGTGTCCAAGGCCTTTTGTTCTTCTTGGCGTCTGTTATTTTGGCACAAATCTTTTTGGTTCTTAAAAAGAAACAGTTTGAGAAGGTTCAGTTGTCCGAAATGAATTTCTAGATCCGTGTATTTATCAGCATCAAGTTTGTAAAAAGAACAAGATTTTGTCGGCAATTATGTATGATCATAAAAATTATGAAAACCCTTTTGTTTATATTTTTTTTTTATAAGTTATACCAGATTTTACCAGATTTCGGGAATTACTTGTACAGCATTCCTAGTCCTCGTATGTATATTGTGAAGAAGACTATTTGACGTTATATCTTCTTTATTTTTTTCAATCCAAATTTGAACGGTGTGATTATGTCACTATTGTCAGATTTAACTGTCATAGAATGTATCAATAATAGTTTTCTATTCTATATTCGAATAGAATCAAATTCGACTAGATACTTAAGCATAAGATAAGTAAGCGGAGAAGGCAAAGGATAAATAAATGAGGGGAACAAAGGATTCTAGGAGGTATTATTCGTCTTCCTAGTCTTTGACACAAGAAAAGGAATTTTCCCCATCCCTTTCTTGTGTCGAAATAATAATGATTCTTGATCCCATTCGTCAAAGATTCTTATTTTTATTTTAGTTTAGATTTTTTTTCCAGGTTTATCAGAACCCCTTTTAAAATTTATTACGTATGAGAATAAGAAATAGTGGACAAACAAAAAAGATAAGGAAATTTTATTGAGCAAATAGAACTTCTTCAATTAAACTTATAAAAAAATTTCAATTTTGATGAGATACTTAAAATAAATAGAGTACGGTTCTATTAGTATAGAAAGGATTTGGTCGGATTGACAGAAATATATATTATGATTGTGTCATCCAAGAAGAGGAAATCGAGCGGTTCCTTCTTTTTTCTAACTTTGAAAGTCTCGATAGATACTATCGAGGAACAAATGTTTTGAATCAATTAATGAAGTTAATTTTTCAAAAACATTATCAGAAAAGAATGCAATGGAGTTTTTTTTTGGAAACATCGGAAAAAGCAATCCGTTTTGTCTTTTATACGA